GTAATAACCAACTCATCAGTTCGTATTATCTGGATCCAAAGAACCAGTCAAGATATGATATATTGGTCATATTGTTGTAGCAACTGAAATCTTTTTTATTAAAAAAATTTCTAAGTTGTCAATCGAAATCAAAAAGAAAGGGTATGGATAAATGGAAGGATGAGAGAAAGAAAGAAAAAGAATAAAGAATATTGATGATATAGATATAGAATTCCAATATGTAAGGTCTATGAGTCATCTCAGAAAAAATCTGCGTAATAAAGCATCAATACGGATTCATCATTAAATGGATCTGCTCATCGAACAAAAAATAAAGAGCTTCGAGCCAATAAAGACTAAGAATATTGACTCAAAAACTAATAGCTCCGTTGTAGAATTCAGACCTAACCATTAATTAAGAAGCGATGGGAACGATGGAACCTGTGAATTCAAAAGATTTTAGTGAAAAAGAATTCGAATGATTCATTGATCGGGATGGCGGAACCGGCCAGAGACCAATTCATCTATTCGGAAAAATTATGAACTAATGAGAGAACTGAAATAGAAATTGAAAGAGTAAATATTCGCCCGCGAAAACTTTATTTTCTTGGATTGCTAAAATTGGGTCAATCCAATACGATAAAGAGTAAAACAAAAGAAAGATTTGTTTTAACATTATAAAACATTCTTTTAACATTATAAAACATTCTAAAATAGATAAATAAAAAATAGATAAATATAAGAAAAAATAGTTATTTAATATATTTATATTTAGTTATCGATAAAAACAAGATATACAAATTAATAATATATTTAATCTAGATTAAATGAAATCCATGATTCAGTATATTAATTATTAAAGTTAATTCAAATTATTTTCTATCTGAATTGAATTCAAAATCTTGAATTTGAATTGATTTATTCGCGAGGAGCTGGATGAGAAGAAACTCTCACGTCCGGTTCTGTAGTAGAGATGGAATTCAAAAAAAACCATCAACTATAACCCCAAAAGAACCAGATTCCGTAAACAACATAGAGGAAGAATGAAGGGAATGTCTTATCGAGGTAATACTATTTGTTTTGGTAAATACGCTCTTCAGGCACTTGAACCCGCTTGGATCACATCTAGACAAATAGAAGCGGGTCGACGAGCAATGACACGAAATGCACGTCGCGGTGGAAAAATATGGGTCCGTATATTTCCAGATAAACCAGTTACAGTAAGGCCCGCTGAAACACGTATGGGTTCAGGTAAAGGCTCTCCCGAATATTGGGTAGCTGTTGTTAAACCAGGTCGAATCCTTTATGAAATGGGTGGAGTAACAGAAAATATAGCCAGAAGGGCTATTTCAATAGCAGCGTCTAAAATGCCTATACGAGCTCAATTCATTATTTCGGGATAAAAAAGAAATAGGCCTTAAAAATAGCGGGTGCAGGTTTCTTTTTTTGAACAAATAATATTTCTTTTTTTCTTCGAACTTTGTATTGTAAAAAACAGATCAAAAAAAAAATAAATAAAATAAAATGATATGATTCAACCTCAGACCCATTTGAATGTAGCAGATAACAGCGGGGCTCGAGAATTGATGTGTATTCGAATCATAGGAGCTAGCAATCGTCGATATGCTCATATTGGTGACGTTATTGTTGCTGTGATCAAAGACGCAGTTCCAAACATGCCTCTAGAAAGATCAGAAGTGGTCAGAGCTGTAATTGTACGTACTTGTAAAGAACTTAAACGTGACAACGGTATGATAATACGATATGATGACAATGCTGCAGTTGTGATTGATCAAGAAGGAAATCCAAAAGGAACTCGAGTTTTTGGTGCGATTGCCCGAGAATTGAGACAGTTCAATTTTACTAAAATAGTTTCATTAGCTCCCGAGGTATTATAAAACGAGACCACGATATGGTTATAGGTTATAGTAGGGTATTTAAAATAAATAGATTAAGATTCATTTAGTAGATTTTGTCTCACGTATATACCTTTCAAAATGAATATTCATAATTTCTAAAAAAAAAATACGTAAAATAAAAAAAAAATACGTAAAAAAGCATGTTGATTATATCCAAATTTGGAGGCACCAATCATTTTAATTAATCATGGGTAGTGATACTATTGCTGACATAATAACCTCTATACGAAATGCCGATATGTATAGAAAAAGCCTGGTTCGAGTAGCATCTACTAATATCAGCCAAAGTATTGTGAAAATACTTTTACGAGAGGGTTTTATCGAAAACGTGAGAAAACATCGAGAAAACAACAAATATTTTTTGGTTTTAACCCTACGACATAGAAGGAATAGGAAAAGTACTTATCGAAATCTTTTAAATTTAAAACGGATAAGTCGGCCGGGTCTCCGAATCTATTCTAACTATCAAAGAATTCCTAGAATTTTAGGCGGGATGGGAGTTGTAATTCTTTCTACCTCTCGGGGTATAATGACAGACCGAGAGGCTCGACTAGAAAGAATAGGCGGAGAAATTTTGTGTTATATATGGTAATCTTTCTAAT